TCTTCTATGTGAAAATGCTCGATTTTCATAAGATCTTCTCGACTCTTATTCAAAAAGTCCAATAATGTATGTATATTTGAACTTTTAAGGCAATTATAGATCCTAGGAGACAATTCTGATTGATCAATAAAAATATATTTCAACGCTATTTTTTTTGTATTTTTCCTTAGATTAATCAATCTATCATGAAGAGTAAGAAGGGGTAAAGTAACCTTGTGTTGATTGTCCTCTAAATGTAAGTTTTCTTCTTCCACATGGAGAAAGGGAATAAATAAATCAATTAAATTCCGGGAGGCTTCATGAAGGGCTTCTTTCGGAGTTAAACTTCCATTTGTCCATATTTCGAGAAAAAGTATCTCTTGTTTTTCATTTCTATAGTAATGAATGCTATGATTTGCATTTCGAACAGGCATGAATATAGCATCTATAGGATAATTTCCGTCTTGAAAGTGATTTGGCGCTTTTATACGATATCCACGATTCCTCTCGATTTGTAATCCAATACAAAAATCAATTGGTTCCATCAAGTTAGCTATATACTGTGTATTATCGACGATTTCCACAGAAGGCGGTGAAATGATGTCTTGAGCAGTTACATACCTGGGGCCTTTGACACAAATAGATGCGTCATAAGTTCCATACAGATTACTTCTCAATACAATTTCTTTCAAATTCATTAAAATTTCATGTACTGATTCTTGAATACCTACTATGGTAGAATATTCATGCGGTATTTTCTCAGATTTTGCACGTGTAATACATGTTCCTTCTATTTCTCCAAGCAAAGCTCTTCGCATTGCAATGCCTATTGTGTCGGCTTGACCTTTCATAAGTGGAGACAAAATAAAACGTCCATAATAAAAACGCTTACTGTCGACTCTTGATTCAACACACTTCCACTGTAATGTCCGAGTAGCTACTGTTACTTTCTCTCGAACCATAGTAATATTATTTGCTTAGATCATTGAATCATTTATTTCTCTTGAAAGCTTTTTATTCTATACACGTCGTTTTTTAGGAGGCCTACAGCCATTATGTGGCATAGGGGTTACATCTCGTACGAAACTTAATAGCATACCACTTCTACGAATAGCTCGTAATGCTGCATCCCTTCCAAGACCGGGACCCTTTATCATGATTTCTGCTCGTTGCATACCTTGATCCACTACTGTACGAATAGCGTTTTCTGCTGCGGTTTGAGCAGCAAATGGTGTCCCCTTTTTTGCACCCTTGAATCCACAAGTGCCCGCAGAGGACCAAGAAACCACCTGACCTCGTACATCTGTAACAGTTACAATGGTATTGTTGAAACTTGCCTGAACATGAATAACTCCCTTTGGTATTCTACGCGCATTCTTACGTAATCCAATACGTCCATTTCTACGTGAACCAACTCTTGGTATAGGTTTTGCCATATTGTACCATTTCATAACTATGAGTCCGAAATATATGGATATATCCATTTCATGCCAAAAAACAGATCCTTTTAATTTATTATTTGTATATTGGCTCTTTTAGAGAGCCCTTAGTTTAGAAATATTATCCTTGTCTTTGTTTATGTCTCGGGTTGAAACAAATTACTATAATTCGTCCCCGCCTACGGATCAGACGACATTTTTCACAAATTTTACGAACAGAGGCTCTTATTTTCATATTTGTCATTCCTTATCCTTAATTCGGAATATACTTTATTGGTTGGAAGAAACTAAGTTTCTTGAAATTTTGAACCTCGAATTCTATCCCCATAAAACCCCATAAAAAGGGAATGGTGAAGTTGAAAAAACGACTCCCGAATCTTTTAAACTTTGTTGCGAAGTCGATAAATTAGACACCCTCTGGTTGAATCATAACGACTTTATTTCCATTTTAAATCGATCTCCTGGTAGTATCCGTATAAAACTACGCCGTATCCGTACTGAAACATAACCTATAATAAGATCTTCATTATCTAAACGAACCCGGAACATACCGTTGGGAAGTGATGTGATTCAGAAACGGACCCTTCCTGAATCCCTTTATATTCTTTCATTTCAAGTAAAACCCCTTGAAGTATCAACTCGTGGAGTAGGAGTGATATTAGACACCCGGTTCTCTTTTTTTTTTTTACAAAAAGGAAGTTACGGATCCAATTCGGATATTCGAAAGGATTACCATATATAACACAAAATTTCTCCACCAATTCCTTCTAATCGAGCTTCTCGGTCTGTCATTATACCTCGAGAAGTAGAAAGAATTACTATCCCCATCCCGCCTAAAATTCTAGGAATTCGTTGATAGTTAGAATAGACTCGTAGACCGGGTCGACTGATCTGTTTTAAATTTAAAATATTTCTTTTATATGGTTTTTGTCTATTCTTTCTGTGTCGCAAGGTTAAAATCAAAAAATATTTGTTGCTTTCCCGATGTTTTCTCATGTTTTCGATAAAACCTTCTCGTAAAAGTTTTTTAACAATATTTTCGGTAATGTTAGTAGATGCAATTCGAACCATTCCTTTTTTATTCATGTCGGCATTTCGTATCGAGGTTATTATATCAGCAATAGTGTCCTTACCCATGATGAACTAAATTTATTGGTACCTCCGAATTTGGATATAATCAACATGTTCTTTTTTTTTTTTTATGAATTCTTAAATAAAGGTATATGCGTGAAACAGAATCTTTTCATTTAAATTACGACTATAAATTATAATACCTCGGGAGCTAATGAAACTATTTTAGTAAACTGGAATTGTCTCAATTCCCGGGCAATCGCACCAAAAACTCGGGTTCCCTTTGGATTTCCTTCTTGATCAATGACAACTGCAGCATTATCGTCATATCGTATTATCATACCGTTTTCACGTTTTAGTTCTTTACAAGTACGTACAATTACAGCTCTGACAACTTCTGATCTTTCTAAGGGCATATTAGGTACTGCTTCTTTGATCACAGCAACAACAATGTCACCAATATGAGCATATCGACGATTACTAGTTCCTATGATGCGAATACACATCAATTCTCGAGCCCCGCTATTATCCGCTACATTCAAATGGGTCTGAGGTTGAATCATCGTTTTTTAATACCTCCTTTCAATGCAAAGGGCGAAAAAAATAAATATTATTTGTCCAGAAAAAATTTCGATTCTTTTTTCATCCCCAAGAACTCTTTATTAGTTTTACATTCCTATCCCGAAATAATGAATTGAGTCCGTATAGGCATTTTTGACGCCGCTATTGAAATGGCCTTTCTGGCTATATTTTCTGCTACTCCGCCCGTTTCATAAAGTATTCGACCTGGCTTAATGACAGCGACCCAATATTCGGGGGATCCTTTCCCCGAACCCATACGTGTTTCCGTAGGTTTTACTGTAACCGGCTTGTCTGGAAATATACGTACCCATATTTTTCCACCCCGACGTACATTTCGTGCCATTGCTCGTCGTCCTGCTTCTATTTGTCTAGATGTGATCCAAGCGGGTGCAAGTGCCTGAAGAGCATATTTACCGAAACAAATGCAATTCCCTCGATAAGATATTCCCTTCATTCTTCCTCTATGTTGTTTACGGAATCTGGTTTTTTTGGGGTTATAGTTGATGGTTGTTTCTACCAATTCCATCTCTACTACAGAACCGGACATGAGAGTTTCTTCTCATCCGGCTCCTCGCGAATGAAAATATAGTAAAAAATAGTTAATTACGATATTATTTAATGAATAATATACTGAATCGTGGGATTTTTTGACATTTTATCTAATCTAGTAGGAATTTTTATATCTTGTTTGAATAGTTAATTAAACATATCTATGTTATAGATAATGTAATACATAGAATTAGAATGTCCTTTTTTATAACGTTATAACGGATTTTTTATTTTGTTTCGACTTTTATCCTATTAGATCGTCCAAAATTTAGTAATCCAATAAAAGAAAGCTTTCGCGGACGAATATTTACTCTTTCGATATCTATTTCAGTTGTAAGGTTAGCGCGCGACCTCTCAGTATAAATGAATGAGTCTCAGTTCCTTCCGCCATCCTGCCCAATGAATCATTCGAATTCTCTGTCAATAGAATTTTCTGTATTCACAGGTTCCGTCGTTCTCATCGCCTCTCGATTAATATTAATGGTTAGGTCTTAATTCTACAGCGGAGCTCCTAATGAAATTCGTTTTTGAGTCAATTTTCTCAGTCTTTATTGGCTCGAAGCTCTTGATTTGTTTGTTCTATGAATGAATTCATCTGATTATGGATGAATCCGTAGTGATGCTTTATTACTTTTTATGTTATGAGATTACTCATAGACCTTACATGTTGGAATCATATATCAGTTATGGATGTTCTTTTTCTTTCTCTCAACCTTCCATTTATCTATATTTTTTTATAGTTCGCTTCACAACTCCGAATCATATTGATTGATTTTTCTTTTGTTTATGCAAATCAGTTGCTACAACGATATGACCAATATATCATATCTTGACTGGTTTTTTGGATCCAGATAGTACGAAGCGATGGGTTGGTTATTAGTTCATATTACGGGCTTGGTCCATCTTTTTGAATCCTAACTTTAAAAAAATCAACGAGTCACACACTAAGCATAGCAATTATATTATATCAAATGGTCAATCGAATTTTTATTTCACCCTATAAAATTTAAAATTAGAATTGCTTATGGTTGTTTTCATTGAGTGGAAAAGAATAAAAGAGTTTGTTATTTTTTTCCGTCGTTGTATAGAATAGAACAGAAAGACAAGTTAAGGGTTTATTATTCCTCGTCTGTAAATATCCAAATTTTGATGCCTAATACTCCATAGATAGTTCGAATTGGATAGGAACAATAATCAATTTTAGCTCGAATTGTTTGGAGGGGAACTTTACCTTCTCTGATCCATTCGACACGCGCAATTTCTTTTCCGTCAATACGCCCTGCAATTTGTACTTGAATTCCTTTTGTATCTGCTTGTTCGGTTAATTCAATAGCTTTTTTTATTGCTTTTCGAAATGAGACTCTATTCATTAATTGTTCG